CCACCATCCATCACCAATCACATTCCACATCCCACTTCAAACTTTTCGATTCCTCGGGTAGCCTCCTCTATAAAGGCATTCCAGCTTCAGAGGCAGGTGAGCCGGGTCGGGAAGGGAAGGAGTTTGACTGCTGGGATGGGATCGGATCCTATTCGAAGCACTCCACCACGAATAAGAGTCTTCGGGTTGGATAGGCAGTAGAGAGAGGAGTTCCTATCTATAGGGCGGGCTTTCAAGACAGAGATGCACTACTCCGTCTGGAAAGGGCTTTCCCTCGTGGGGAAAGAGAAGAATCCGAATAAAAAATCAATAGAAAAAATCCCTTCCCGGCCGACGGGACTCTACGTCTGGGTCTTATTCCATCTTAAACTCGGGTGCCCTTGAACTACAGATCAATCATAATAAACAATACAAAAAAAGAAATGGATTCTCCTGCCGGCGAGAAAGGAAAAAAGGGGGGATAGGGAAGAGGAGATTAAGGATAGATAGTCACTCCACTCCATAGATAGTGAACACAGATTTTTGTTTCATTTTGAATTCCTTTCGAGTCAAAAACGCGGACTGCTGGTGGGGCTGTGCCCATTCTCCCTCTTCTTCTGCTTTACAATCGGAATAAGGAACCTTAGAATTCACCCTACCCGTCGATGAAAAAATGGGATTTTAGAGGACCACCAGCTAGCGGATCAGAAAGATTTTTATGGAATGTCCTACTCCTGCCTGAGCTTTCCGATCAACCAATCCCCTATTTCAGGGACATCTCTGTGTTAGGTAGGGCCAGGGATCTCCGATTAGTCGAATGAACCCATCCCTCTGGCCTATCATTTATTGGTCGATCCGGCTGACGGCTACTGCATCTCCTGCGTCTCCATGGGGGCCCTTCATACAAGTTTGCTGCTAGGAGCCCCTCTAGTCGAATCAATAATCAATAGAAGTCCCAATAGAAGTTTACTGACCCGGCTCGTCAATCGACGATCTATTGCTCCCTCTTAGTTGCAGATTTCCATGCTTTGATTCGAAAGCCCTAGCCAGTGATGAATCCCCAGTAAGATCGGAGTCTTTCATTCCTTGCCAAACCCTGGGATGAGAGGGAAGGTCGATTTGACTCGAATCCTGGACCTGATCTTTAATTCGACACCGGTTAATGACGCGATGGGAAAAGTTTTTTTTTTCATTTTATCAGCAATGCTGGCCCAGTCGAGGCTCGTCCATGCCCAATCCCAATGGACAAACCTTCGCCCCTAGCTCTATAATCCACCCGTCTTCCCCAGTCTCTGAAAGCCCTCCTCTCCCGGGCCTAGCCCTCTTTCTCAAAAAGAGTCTTAAGTTCATCGTTGACGAACACCTGCGCTAATTAAGACAAAGAAGTGGGGAGTCTATGCCTTGAATGAATCAGTAACAACGGATTAGTGGAATGAGGGATCAAGAGACGGATAGGGGGGGGAATGGCCTATCAATCCTTCCCTTGAACGGTCACGGAGCTCTCAACTGAATTGTTTAGGTTCTGGAATTCCATCTCTAGTTGGGGTTTCGGTTCGAAGGTTATAAAATGTGGTGCAGGTTCATCTCTCTCGACCAGTTCAGGTTCAAAGGAAGGGGTGATCGAGGGGACCCAGACTTTAGATTTAGATCTCTTTATCTATGGTTGGAGGGTTTTTTTGTATCAAGAGTGTGTTGGGGAGCCAGGGAAGACGGATTGGATCGAGAGTCGATGCCTATGCCTCTTCTTTATCGATAGAATTCCCATCATTTGAAGTCTCCGGCGAAGGAGACAAGGGCGAGGCACTGAACATGGCTTCGCTCCTCAACCTCCATCTGTCATTAGTAATCTAAATCCACTTTTCCTATTCACTAGTACACTGCGCGCTACAACTAGCAACCCCTTGACTAGTAAGGGAAAACGCTAGCGCGCAACGGCTGAAAAGCCAGCAACTTGTTAGAAGTAGGTTTTGGCTTGCCCCTTTTTAAGAAAGGGTTGAACCCCTATACAAGGGGCTGCTTGCTGCTCGCCTCTATCTCATAAGGGGCTTATGCACTCTACTCGCTGCCTACTCTACTCGTTATCACTAAACGACGAAACCAAGAGCGGAAGGAGGGACTTGAACCCTCAACCTCAGCCTTGGCAAGGCTATGCTCTACCATTAAGCTATTTCCGCCAGCTACGGTAGTGGCGAAGCACTACTGAGCAATTCACGTATCACTTGATACGGACGACTTCTGTTTTTCCGCCGGACCACACTCTTGACCCCCGATCGAGCTACGAGCACAAGTAGGTAGGCGGCTGGGAAGGAAGGGTTCCCCCTTCTTTTTCTTTCTTTCTTTTTGCTTCGCGTCAGATGGGATGATGATTAGTGGGTCAGGGGGGGGGTGTGTGCTCTTGATCACAATCACTAAAAGGGCGGGCTGGCTGGGCTGCCTTTTCAATCAATCTCAGGCCGAAAAGTGCCGCTATTGGTGCGAGAGTTGTAAGGAGTCTTGGTCTCGAGTCGAGCTGGGGCGTCATTTCATTCTCGTAACGGGAGTGAGTGCACCGCAAGACCAGACAAGTCAATCCTTCGCCTCGCAGCGGCGGCATCTGTCTTTTAAGTTAAGTCATTTCCTAAGACGGCTCCTCTTATTCTATGATAATCCAAGCAGCTACCTGACATCTACTTACATACTTGTAATCAGATTCATGGAATGAACTCACTCTCTGGGTAGGGTATCTTACAACTGCTATCGTAGCCTTAGAAAAGGTCTACAAGCTCCTTTTCAGTGGCATGACTAGTTCAGGAAGTAATGTTTTCCAACGGTTTCGTGTGACATTTTCATCATATAACTCTTGAGCGAGAATCTGCCAGTATCAAGGATTCGGGCTTACGCTCATTGAAAATGTAAACATTAAGGAAATGGGAGAGAACAATGAGAATATTCAAAATAAGCTTAATCACTTCGAGTGTGCGCCTGCTCCAACTCAATTAAGTTCCAGTATCCAGTTTATACGGATAAAAGCCACAATTGTGTTGTGGCTCAAAGGAATATTTTCCATTATCATAAATAGGAAGTCTCATGTACTGTAAAATACCATACATTGCTTTGAGCTTCCCTCTCCCAGATGAAATTTTCCGAAAGAAAGAAAATCGAAAGCTCTATAAACCACTCATTCAATATAATTGGAATTCTCCATATGGGGAGAGGATAAGGTCAAAGACGGCTAGGATCAAGAGCGGCGTACAAGCTCCTTTGAAAATAAGTCATTTTACACAAAAGAAAGTGCTTATTCAAGTAAGCATCTTAAGTTATACTTTTCTGACAAGGAAAGGGATTTTAGGCAAGCCTTTATTAGTACCTCATACCTCTTTTATTTTTTTAATATTAAAGTTAAAGCAGTGGTAGTCTCAATAGTTCCATTTCCAGTTATTTTTTAAGCCCATGCAGTGATTTCGAGTGTTAAGTATAGCTTCTTTCTTAGGCTATTCGCATAGTTCCAATGACCCTGTATGTCAGGCTAGCCGAAGGAAGAGTTCTATACGAGGTTTCCAAGCGAGCCAGTTGTTGCAGTCCTTAGGCCTTAGGGAAGTATTGGGAGAAAGATTACATACCTCGCCTTAAGCCCATCGCCTTCCATTCTTTCTAGCTCAATTCCATCTAGAAAAATTGCTTCTATTTTCCCTTCGCATCCAGTTTTTTGCCTTACAACCAGTCTAGGTTACCTTATAGATTTATAGATGTGGGGGCAGAGTGGATGCACTCCCTTCCCTTTGAGCCCTCTTCTTAGGTTCTGCCCCGCCCATTGAATTTCTCGCTGCATTGCCAGTTCTCTTGGATGGGGGTTCGTTTTCCTTCCCGGCAGTTTGAGTAGAAGGGGAAGTTGGAGTTTTTTCCTATAGTAATCCCTCGCATGTCGATCCAGACGATCTAATAGGGAAAGTAGAGTCCATAGTAGTTGCTTGGAACCATCCTGCTCAAAAGAAGACATTTAGAGTTTCGTATAAGAAGAGCAAAGGCGTGAACAGGAAAAGCAGCTTCTTCAATAGAATAAGGTTTTGGGGATTGAACTCAGGCTCGGAACTTCACGAAAAGCAGGGGAAAGAAGTGCTTTTCTTGCGTATTCTTGATAAACCAGCGTTTATATATAGATGTAGGAGGATCTGTTTGGGAAGTAAGAAGCTCCTTTGACATCTCTTCATCTGCAAAGAATTCTCGATGTGAAAACACAGAGACAAAGGGCTGATCTTTGAATAGGAAAAAGAGTGGATCTGCAGGGTCCCAAATGAATTGGCTTATTCGAAAAAAGAATGTCTGCTTTTATTTTGCAGGAACCAGTAATGCCAGAAGTAGAAATCGAACCACTTCCTGTGGCTCCTCAACTATCTCCGGTAGGAACTGAGCCATAGCTCCCTGAGGGGGTGGCTAGAATCCCAACAACTGAGCACGGAAAGAGTTGGCACTGAAGTAACAACTGTTCAACTAACTGCTGCTGCAACTTCTTCAACAACTGAGCCACAGACTCAGATCGAAGAAGGAGTTCGAACTGCCTCTTCCTCCAGCGATCCAGAAGCCACGAGGGTTCCACCACCTCCTCCATTAATTCCTGCTGAGGCTAGAGTTCCTCCAAAGGCTACGCACCTTATTCATCTTTCTTATTCGAAATAAAAAACTAACAATTTCCACAACTAACATTTAGTGCTCCGTTCAATTTCAGATTCCAACCCGATCAACGAGGCCTCAGAAGATTCGATTCGTCAAAGCAAGCCATTATGCATCGACATCAAGCCATCCAAAGAGAAGATTCTATAAATTGCCTACATCGACGGTTGCTCCTCGAGTCACCCGAAGCGAACCATCAGCCAAAAAAGTTCCAAAAGACTCCTCTACCTCTACGTATTAGAGAGATCTATGGGCTGCGTGTTGGGACAGCATGATGAATCTGGGAGGAAAGAACAGGCCATTTCTTACCTAAGCAAGAAGTTCTCATATTATGAGGTCAATTACTCCACAGTTGAAAGGACCTGTTGCGCTCTAGCCTGGGCGGCTCATCGACTAAGGCAATATATGTTGTGCTTTACAACTTGGTTGATCTCAAAAAGAAATCCAATCAAGTACATCTTCGAGAAAGCTGTGCTCGCCGGAAGAATGGAATAGTATCTTTCGCAACAGTCTTTTTACCCCTCAGGATTGGGGTGGGGGTCTTTTTGCCGTTTTCACTGTTAACAGAGATATTCATTTCGCTACGCCCCTATACAGGCCGAAAAAGAGTTCAGTATCCGTGATTTGCTTATGAAGAAATTTTTTATAGATCAAAATTGAATAATGGAATAGCCCTTAGTCTTAATCCTAGATGCGCTAAATACGTTGTTTGCGCGAAAGAGGGTTTCGTTTACGGTTGTTTTTCAAGGTATAAAAGGAATAAGTATCTTTGCCCATCTCTGTGCTAAGATAAACGATCAGATCGTAGCGTAGAACGATTTGCTATGGCCTTATGTGAATAAGTCACAGACCAGACGCCTCGCACTTTCCTTTCCTCAGGCGAAAGAAGCCTAGCCCTATTGGCATGAAATTCAATTCCATTTTTATACCTAAAAAGTCGAGATTATGTTTGTCTTCATTCTACACATAGATTAGTACAAGAGCGACAAAAAAGCCTTATCTTATATAAATAACTTCTTTTCATCCATGCTCTTCTAAGTCTTTCTTCAAGTCAGTTAGTTGATCGAGAAACCTGCGCCAAAAGGTTTTGAAAGAGCTGGAATTAAAAAAAGGGCTATAAGAGTCGTTCTAAGATTGGCTTTCCCTTTCAATAGGAAAGGAGCCTTTAGATCTAGCTCGATCAATATACTTTATACTTTATACCTCTCTCCTCCTGTAAAGAAATTTCCCCACCAAACTTCTTGTCTAGTTGGGCATGCCTGATTTATGGGATAAGGCATACCACGAAAGCATTTGATGAATTCTCGATCGCCCCTTTCATTCCTTTTCGATGAGAGTTTTATTGAGAATTATGTTACAGCCAATCCACTTTCAAAAAATAGGTAATCTTATCCAATAGCAGTTCCTAGTGCTTCTACTTCTAAGTCGTAAACCCCATAAGCCTTTTGGAGTGCCCCTGGGAGTTCTGTTGCAGTGACAGGTCCTAGCCATCCTGGTTTAAGCCCCCCTTTTTAATTAAGGCAGTCCTAATAGAATCCTTTCTAAGCTCTTTCTAACCCCTTCCTAAGCACTCTTCTCTTCCTTCGTCCTGCCAGCGAGTGGGAGTGAGTACTTTCTAGCCTCAGTATCAATAGCCGAGGGAATAAAAGGTCCTTCTCGGATAAAACCAAAAGCATCTCTTTCTCCCGTAATATCCTATGTTTATAACTATTATTACCTAATTTCCAGTTATGCCTGAATATAAGCTCTTTCTAGTCCCAGTCCTACTTTCATTGCTAGACCAGAAAGTGATCTCTCCTGTCCAGTAGGCAATCTTGGTAGCAGTCTTCTATATAGGAATAGTCTTCGTACCAGCATTCGTAGGGAATGCCACTATTGGGATAAATCTCTTCCTCTGTGAGGACTTTATATCTTATACAGATATTTGATCTCGCGATACAGGGACGTAGACTTTAAAAGTGTTATCTGAGAATGAGACTACAAGGAAGTCTTCCCGGAATCTCCCGCTTTGGCTATTGATTGACCGGTCTTTACTTCTTATAAAGATGGGGTGGTCGTAACATAAGACAAGTGATTCAGGGTCACAAGCCTATCTCCCTTTCGTTTGGCTACGAATCCCTACTAAGGAAGCCTAAAAAGCAAGAGCATTCGCCTGGCCTGGCCGGGTTCCTCTGTTCGTTCTTACGCTAATGGCCTAGCCTAGTCCCCCTTTCCTCGTTAACCTGGCCGAGCCGCTAAAGTAGCTAAAGTGGTGATAAATCCTGTCAGTAAAATAGGTCCTAGAGAGAGTCCATCTATTCCCAATTATGAATTTTATTTGCGGGTAAGTTGCCAATGCTTCTCCAGTGAGTGAGAATGGAAAGAACCTAAATTTGAAGTAGTCATTTCAAGCCAGAGAATGAATGACTTTCTCGGAAAAGCTTTCCCACACTCAGTTTCTCCGCCTAATAACTAACCACATGAAAACCATGCAATGCAGCTCTAAGGGAGAATCTTTCTTATATAAGAGAAGACCAAACCACCTTGTATCTGAAAAGGTGGAATTTCAACATGTGTTGTGCGCGCATGGAAGAATGGATTGGCTTCAAGATAGGTAGCCCCAAGGTTCTAACACCATCAGATTGGAGCATGAGCAAGAGAAAGATTGAGCTAAAATAGTAAAGACTCTTGCCATTTTCTTTAGGGCTAGGGAAGATTCTTTGAGGTGGAGGAAAAACTTGAAGTTCGATTATTTCCATTCCGGCTGTGATTCTTGTTTCAGTCGTAGAGCTCTTTCCTTCCTTGGCGTCTGGGATTATCGTATATAAGATCACGCTTTCTTTTACGGAGTTCTCTTAGAAGATTTCAAATCATGCCTTGCAAAAAAACTCCCATGCTTGGTCAACAACCAAGAAAAGTGTTCTTCAGTTGGACTAACCCAACCTAAGACAAGTCTTCCTCATGGGGAGCAGAGCAGTTAAAGAATGAAGCAAAGCAAATGATTGTTCTAGAATGGTTATTCTTCACAATTTCTCCTTGTGATGCCGCGGAACCATGGCAATTAGGATCTCAAGACTCCGCAACACCTATGATGCAAGGAATAATAGACTTACATCACGATATCTTTTTCTTCCTCATTCTAATTTTGGTTTTCGTATTACGGATCTTGGTTCGCGCTTTATGGCATTTCCACTATCAAAAAAATCCCATCCCGCAAAGGATTGTTCATGGAACTACTATCGAGATTCTTCGGACCATATTTCCTAGTATCATCCCTATGTTCATTGCTATACCATCATTTGCTCTCTTATACTCAATGGACGAGGTAGTAGTAGATCCAGCCATTACTATCAAAGCTATTGGACATCAATGGTATCGGACTTATGAGTATTCAGACTATAACAGTTCCGATGAACAGTCACTCACTTTTGACAGTTATACGATTCCAGAAGATGATCTAGAATTGGGTCAATCACGTTTATTAGAAGTGGACAATAGAGTGGTTGTACCAGCCAAAACTCATCTACGTATTATTGTAACATCTGCTGATGTACTTCATAGTTGGGCTGTACCTTCCTCAGGTGTCAAATGTGATGCTGTACCTGGTCGTTTAAATCAGATCTCTATTTCGGTACAACGAGAAGGAGTTTTCTATGGTCAGTGCAGTGAGATTTGTGGAACGAATCATGCCTTTACGCGTGCGCCCGGAAACATAGGCCGACTGCTGAGCCCACTCTGGCTCAGCCGCACCACCCCCGGTGCGAGCCACCCGAGAAGCAAGCTATTACAGCGAGCGGCTGGAGTTGTAGGGAGCCAAGGAGCAAGGCAATATCTAAGATAGAAGAAGGGGCCAGGCTCCCGGTAGAGCAGAGGAGACGGTTAGGATAACGAACTTGAAACGCGGAGCCCGAGCGGACGGCGAGCGAGTGGTTAGTGGCCAATAGCGCCCTAGTTAATGGCATTCCTCTCTGAGGCTGGCACTCGAGGAACCACGGGGCACTCCATACAGAGCAAGCAAGTCTTAGGGATGAGACGCCCGCGCAAGGACCTCAATTCTCATTAGGAGGTCGAACCAAGGACCTATGGAAGTCGGGGCTACCCCGTCCTCATGGGCAATGCAACAGTGTCCTGAGGGAGGAGTTTAGAGGCCTTATAGTAGCACGGACTTCTTTTCTAGATCATGCGAAGGGGGCCAGTCCAAGATCGTACTGTTCCTCTACAAAGACAACAGACGCTCTCAACGGCTATGCGCCACTATCTTTCTGAGTAATTCCAGCTTCTTAATGATTTCGTGCCGCGGTAAACAAACAAAAAAAAAAAGAGGGCCGTCTCAACAGAAGGAGAAGGACCTGCAACGGCAGAGACTACTAACCCTCTTCTTGCTCCTAGCCGTCTGTTACGAGTCTGGTAAGCCTGGAATCCTAAAGGATCCCTCAAAATAGAGAAGGACAGGCAGGGCTTCCGCAAGGGCCTCCCCCCTCTTCCCGGCCAAGATAGATGGGCAAGAACCCTCTCAAGTAAAGGCCATAACCAACCTCTTTTTTTATGTATGTACACCTTTGTTTCAGGGTGGGGCCGCCCGTAACTGGCTCTGGAACCAAATTTCAATACCGTTCAGAACAAGAGCAAACCGTCGGAAAGATATCACGCTGAGTCAACAACGATGTGTGCTTCTCACTTGAGAAAGCAAAGGCAACCTGACTAGACGGCTACGGGTGCCAGCCGTTCGCGGAAGTGGAAGAGTAGGAGGCTTAGTCAGGCATCCAAACTCGGCGTAGATAGAAAGTCCGCTACCCATTAAAGCAGCTTGTAAGGCTACAGTAATGCTTCATATAATATGTACCAAGGACAAGTCAGATAGTGCACATTACTATTGGGATAACTTGAATATTGATATATCCTGATTTGAAACTATCCTCAAATAGGGTGTTATTCTACTCCTGCCTTCTCAAGAAAGTGATTGAGGGAAAACCTATACCCTCTACTGAGAGGAAGTACTACTTTCCTAAAAGCCGCCAATCCTTTCATTACCCGACGTTTCCAATCCAATCCGCCGCTTTTACCTATTCAAGCAAGCGCTCTCTTTCGAGTCAGCTAACTGATAGCCTGACTGCCCTATGTTGTATGTCCCTCCCTGGCATTGAAGGAAGTCCCGAATAAGAGATTAGGGCAAGAAGAATCGGAAGGAGACTTTTCCCGGCAAGCAGTAGGCTTAGATAAAAATTCCCTTGTTTCAGCGCTAGGGCTAGGGTCAAGGAAGCCTTCCTCCATCCCTTTCTTCCGTAGCCTATAGAACCAAGGCAGATCCGCAGCCAGTAACGATAAGTAAGTAGTTAGTATAAGTAAAGTAGTAGTTTACTGGGCCGATCCCCTAGATCCATAAGCCCGTAAGGGAAGATGAATAGCCTTTCTTTTCCCAACCCTCGTTCGATCCCAAACTGTATTCAAAAATGAAGCAAGGACTTCTTTCTTTGAGCAAAGTAGTCTATAGTAAGCACTAGAGTGAAAAAAGTAAAGTAAGCGAGGGATTTTCAAGCTAGAAAGAAGATAAGGTTTTGAGCTAACTTCCATGATAGGGAAAGTTTATATATCCTTTCAGTCTCATGCGGCGAAGAGAAGGATTTAGTAAGCTAAAGGGAAGAAGCTTTGTTGTAAGGTAAGGAGAAAAGCGATTTAGTATTGGAGGAAAAAGAGGGAGCAAAGATATCCTATCCGTAGAGTTCAGAGAGGGGAGGAAGACCTAAAAAGAAGAGGCGCCTTCGAAGCATATAGTAGAATACTTGGAATCCATCCCTTTTTTCGAAGGAAGGGGCAATTTCGTTAAAGCCTCTTTTACTAAAACCTAAAAGAGAATGAGTGCCACCCCTCGACCTGACTTATTCAAGCCGTTTGGTGAGCTCGTGTAATCGTAAGTATCTCAGCGCAACTCAACTCTTCTCCGAATGGATGTGCGTCGAAATCGCTGGAAACCCTAAGGGGCTTAAGTCATCGATTCCAATATTTTTTCTTTTTTTTCTCGTATACCGCTCCGCGAGCAAGGAGCGAAACAAAAATCCAACCTAATATCATGAATATCCTTCGTCCGTTATCTACTCATCTTCCTATTTATAAGCCACAGCTTACTTCGACTTGCCTTTTAAAAAAATGCATTCCTTTCCTATTGCTAGTCTCTATAGTTTTGTTTTTTTATCTTCTTTGTCTGAAAATGGTCTTTCTCGCCTATTTCATTTCCGTACTTTCCAAAGTTGGGCTCCATTTGTGGGGAGGCGCGCTCTATCTTTCTTTTTGATAAAGATGGGCTGATCTGGGGGTCTGGCCTTGGCCATTGGTTTGGCTTTGAGGGCCCTCCTCGTTACCGAGGCCGTTTTATTCTTGAGAATATGGTCTTACCTGCTGGGGCGGATTCGGGAGCGTCTACCTCATTTCACAAGCCGGAGTGGGAAAGGGCTCTCTCTCTCCCAGACAATCAGGAGGCGCCAGATTGTCTACGTTCTCATGTCGAGGAAGAGTTAAGGATCCTTTTTAATATAGGTCGAAAAAGGGTACTTTGCGACCAACAATTCAAAGAGTACGTCGAGCCCCTGGGGCTGTTCAATTCTGATCCACAGAATGGACTTCCTACAGTGGGCTTTTGTAAAGCTTTGCCGGAACGAGTGGACCACCTCTCTCTGCAACAATCCAACAACGGCCATCCCAACCCTTTTCTTTTCCATTTAAAACCCAAAACGAAAAAGCCCGACTATATTCTATAATGTGGGAGTATGCTGCCCCTTTGGACCCTTCTTAATAACATATCTTTGATTGCTAATTTGGGTACAGGAAGAGCTCAATTATAGAACGCCCCCCGCCGCGATCGCTCAGCGAATTTCAAATTTTATTGATCTAGAAGAAAGTTGTCTGATGCCTTAGAAGAGCGTAGCCGGTTGAATGCGGAATTCACTGGCACAACAAGTACGCCAAAAGCAGCATGAAAACGAAGTGCTACGCCAACGAATTCACATGTTATCGTACAGGCGGCGCGAAGGGATTGGATTTCACCTATGATCAGATCAGTGGGCAACCATAGTCAACTTTTTCTTTTTTTTTGTGGTGTTGTTGAAAGCGAATTTTTAAGTAGACCTCGCTTTTTGGAGCTGCTCCCAGCTTACACTATGGTGGAGGAGGTGCAGTGAAAATCTAGGAGTGTGAGCTGTACGAGCTGAAAGGCTCCCATACTGTTTGGAGGGCAGGGGGAATAGATGCCAAACAAAGCTGACCCCTATCTATCGTCGTAGAAGCCGTTTCTAGGAAAGATTATGGTTCTCGGGTATCCAATCAATTAATCCCGCAAACCGGGGAAGCTTAAGTGGAAATGAAAGAATAGGGTGAGGGAAAAGGGAGGAAATGGAAGGCTTCGGGGGTTTGGTTTTCGTGAATAAAAAAGGCGATATCTAATTGATTGAGTTGAATTGAAGAAGACTTTATAAGCTAAGAAAGGACATCAATCTTTGTTTTCAGGAGTGTGTAGGTTTAAAGAAGTTAGACCGGAAAAAGAAAACTGGAGAGGAGAAAGACTTAAACCAGCTTTCATAGGCCTTTCTCTCGACTAGCATAAGTGGCGAAGCAAGGTTATCAGCTAAGGTGAAAATGATACTAATAACCATTAATCGCCTTCGGATGTTTAGTTTACGCTTACTGGTCGTTCCTAAAGAGCTAAGACTTAAAGCAGCTATTAATACAGCTCCTCCTAGCTTGGAGAGAGAAATGATTTTATCGCGCTCCACATCTCGTGGTATTTTTGTTCCCAGCCTGGACTTTAGTTCATCAGTTCATCGAGGAAAGGATAATTTACTACGAGAGTGCAGAGATTTGCTCCTCAATAGGTATCGGGGTACAGAAATAGTACATTGACACATATTGCTTGGTCGCTTGACGAATGGCTTTCTACGACGTTAGTGAGAGCAGAGTCCAAACCAAAACCAATTAAGCCATTATAATTAGAGTATGATAATGAATTCATTGGTGGCAAAGCTCTAAGCCTGCAGACGGATATCCGTCGGGACCCGAGGATACCAGCGATGATGAGGTTCCCATGATGATGACATGCAACGTCATATCCGTCCGAACAGACTTAACATCTAAAGAGCTCATCATTGAGCTAGACCGGAAAGATGAACGCCGAGCTAAGGTCGCAATAGCCCGAGACTGTAAGGGGGGGCTGAGAATGAGGTAAAGGTCTCTGTCGATTTAGACGGCCGTGGACCCGTAAATAGGCCGACATTCAAAGCAGGAGAAAGGCGGGTTCGATTACAAGTTTTAGATGGGCCGGATGCGCAGCATGCTCAGGCCCTTGCTAATTACCAGCCACCGTACGCAGAATGGGTTGATAGTGAATGGTATCCGGACAGCTATACCATCCCCAACTTCTGCATGTACGCCGGAAAGGGGTGCCCCTTAGCATCTGATATATTTTACGGCCCGTTGTGGAAACTCGGCGACCAATCAAGCCTTGCTTCTAAAGCAGTCTCCTCTGTCTCTGAAAGGAAATGCGCTTTTTTGGTATATGGCAATTCCTCCCCGCTCCGTGGCCGATTGGGACACGATGGCTACGACATTCTTCTGGGCGTACTACCGCACTACCGGGATCCGGCGCCGCTTCTTGTCTTGGGAAGGATGCCTCGAAATTTCAAGGCCAAGCGCGAAGAAACTCGTTCCATGGTAGGACCGGTGGATGAAGCCATCGCTATACTCCTAGACTCAAAGCCTAACGGAGACCAGCGCCCTATAAGCCCGCCATATGCCGGGGAGGTAGACGAAAACCCCTTTCCGATAAGGGTACCAGTTACCCAGCTTAAAAATAGTTAGAGGCTTCGGCTTTTGTCAATACCTGTCCATTTCCTTTCCTGTTGTGGGCTGGGTTGTCAGGAAGTGAGCCCGAAAGGGGCGTCCAGACGCGGGTCGAGTATGAATGCTTCCTTTATCCAAAAAGCTTTACTATTCCTTTTCCACCGACCTTGGCTATTTTTTCTGCGGGAAACTAAGGCTCTACCCTTTCTGGGGGAATTTATCCTTGATCGGAATTAGGCCGCCTGCCTTTCTTAGGTCTGATCATCGAAAGCCGGAAGGCATAGGCTACGACTGATTCTGGGTAAATCGATCTTCCATAAGGACTTTCTCTTGTTCTTATAGTAGCTAATTCTACCTGCTCGAGAAAGCTTTCTCAATCTTCAATCTCTTAAGATTCACCGTTCACTGGCCCACGCCCTTCCTCTACCACCAGCGACAACTAAGGCTTCACCCGCAATCGAGTTCTCGGTCTCACCTAGCGTAAAAGAGAATCTAATCCCTTTAGTTAACCGTTGGAGAGGAATCAGAAATGGAACCTTTGGCGATATTCTTCCCCACACCCGTTCGGTAGTCTACTTCGGTTACAAGACAATTTCCCCTCCGATCCGTGGCTAGCTTTGCTTGCTTCCCTCTTCCTCGGGAAAGACCTTGATGAAAAGTAAAGGAATCAGAATTGGCGAATCGGCTTTCTTTGTCTACGAATAGGCTGCCCAAAAGAGGGTCTTTCGGTCGAGCCAGCTTTCCTTTTCTAACCACCGCCTTTTTCTTTCAAGTCAAAAGAGGAAATGCGCGAAAGAGAAAGAGGATGGCAGTAGCTCCGGTGCTATCCCATTGGCAGCCGGTAGCCGAGTCCGAGTCTTCATTTTCACTTCTTTATGATGAGAGAGCTGACCCCGAATCCTGCTGTTCTTCCAGGGAATCCGTCTTTGATACAGCACTTGCCCGAGAGATCTTTGCTTTTCGTTGAGCTCTTTTCCTTTCCGTTGCGTTTAGCTAGGCTAGGAACCTCAGAACCTCTTTACTCTAATTCCTTCCTCTTCCCGAGCGGATCCCTATTGGTGGACTCAGCTTGGCCATTCCCTTGTGAGTAAAAAGGAGTGGATTGCTCATGGTCTGAACTCTCAATCTGATCGAACAAGCCGTAAGGGCTTTCTAGAGCGTTAGACTGCGTCTTCAGGTACGTATATTGGTGGATTCCTCATCTGATTCCCTAAACGTGAGATTTTCCGGGCGAATCCTTATCCTTAAAGATTCTCTGGGAAAGGGCTCCGTAACATCTATCTCAAAAGAAGGAAGGACATTCTATTATGCCTTCTTCTCCCCATTCCCGGCCGTAGCACGGGCAAATCTATCTTAAACGGGTGCCCCGACTGATTATTTCCTAGGAGCTATTCCTACCATTATCCCACGTCCCTTGTCTTTACCGCTCTAGCAACTGCCATTCATTCCTTGTCTACTTTCAAAGGGATGCGTTTGCTTTGCTTACATTGGTAGTTTTTTCCCTGGACTGATTGGCTCCAACTAGTTGGATGGGTCCCTGCCGCTTTATCTGGCTATTGCGGGCTGAGT